GACCAGAAGAATTGTGTGAAATAAGTGAATTTATCCAGTTGAGGCATGATTGATGGACAAACAAGAATTCCCTCCAGAAAAGCAAGTTCTTCTTACCTTCCCGTACGAGTAGTGAAGAACTATAGAGCGGTGTAGTTGGGTTTTGCCCAACGGAAAGCATGGGAGTACCACAGAAACATTAGCTTTGTCCAAAGAGCGCGCGCGGCTTCTTTTTTAGTTATTTATATATGCTTTTCTATTTCTATACGACATTTCAATCCAGGGTATGCAATTTTCTAGCTACGTCCGGAGTGGAGCAATTCTTAGGCAAGAAGTGGCTTCCCGAGTAGAGTCAGGTTAATCAAAAGATAGATGTCCGGTGTCAGAGATAGATGGAAATGGATATCCTCTAAGAGCCCTTGACTGCCGTACAAATTCCTCTTTTCAGAGGTGTCAGTAAACACAAAAGAAGAAGCATCGTTAGTTGCGGGTGAAGTCTTTTAACCCCTTTCACTTTCTGCCCTCCTTTAGGTCCGGTTTCGGTCCATCTATATAAGATGCCTTTGCCACCGCCGTCCCATCCACCATAACCCAACTATCCACCACATCCCTACTATTCCGACGATTCCGATACCTTCGCCTTGTTCAGTGATGAAAATCCAAATGGGTGCCATATTATGTGAAGTCTTGGGGGTGCAATGAGGGCTTAATGGACATTGTAGTCTATGGAGGGAAGCTTATACTGCTTGTGTAAGTGATCAAGTGCATGGCGATCGTTTGTGGCTTTGTGCTATGGTATCAAGTAATGTGGATATAGGAAGATGATCAAGTTTAATCTAGGGGGAAGAATACATTTTGGGTTTTTTAGCTTTATCTAGTGTACCGCCCTGCCATAGTCGCGAGAGAGCAGAGGTGAGCTGTTTGTACTTCAGTAAGAACTATCTTTCTACTTCGACAAGGTAAAATAAAAAGAAAGAGTAGGGATCCTAAATAACCTATCCCGCCTAAAAGAGGTCGTATTTCCTCTTACTCGTGTACGTTTTGGCCTATACCTATAGTAAGAAAATGAAAGGCTGAAGGCTTCCACTCTACCTATATCCTTCGGAAGCTACCGCTTCTAGAATGCAAGCTTATCCTTGACTTTCTTTTTAGAGCATACCGGTCTTTCAATCGCCTACTCTTTGGCCATTAGTAAGATAGGCTCCAGCTCGTTAAACGAGCCTCTGTTTCTCTTTAAGTAGGAATTCCCGATCTATACCAGAAGGGCAGATGAGTTCTTCTTTCTTTTATCACTTAGCAGCTTGCTCGTGTTTGCACACTATAAGGAAGAAGAAAGGTTTACAGATCCTTCTTGATCTGCACCTGGATCAGATAGGGAGATTTCCGCCCTTTCCTTCCCTGCTCGCGCTAAAGCAATTGTAGCGAGTAGGAGAAGAATGCCGACGACATTCCATGTGTGGAACTTTCGGAATAGAATAGGCTCAATGACTTTGCCTGCTTTCTTGCTTTGCTTGCCCCGCTCCCCTTAGAAGCGTTGGTTGAACCGCTGGACTCTATCTCCGTTGATTACTATTGGATTGAGCTATAGAAGCTATTTGACCTACGTGAACACTTCAGCTAGCAGTATTGAGAAATCAATACATTCTATTGACAAAGGCATGCTGTCATATTCGAAATAATAATAAACGTTCGTTCCCATCCTGATGCATTCTACACCTGATCTTTCGATCATTGCTACCAATAGATGATCTAGTAAGACAAAGCCTTGAACCGGGTAACCCGTCATGGGAAACCACCTTGGTAGCTTTACCCTCTCACAGAGCCGTCGGTATCCCTGATAGAAAGAATCAAACGTCGAATGGTCCGAATGAATGCTACATCAGGAGCTGAGTTGACTTCACTCCCGGTGACCTGCCGTCGTAACAGCACTGTGGGCGGAAGTGACTATGTGATCACGGCTTCCGACACAGCATTCATCCAGACAAGCCCATTGGCTTTTCGAGTAGAGAAAGGTGGAAAATCGTCTACTTTATAAATAAGGCTAAGGCTTTCCTCTTTGTGAGGAATTCCCTCCAGGTTGTCTGCTTTATCGGGGTCACTCTCACTCTAAGTCCGAGCGCAGGACATCTTATTCAAGAACCCCTTTTATAATATAAGAGAATAGGTTTTGTACCCTAAAAGGTGGTTCCATCCTGCATACTATATAATATAGTCATTCATTGGTTCATCTCCAGGTTCTGCCTCTTAATTCCCTACCCAATGGGGAGGGGAGGGGACGGGACAGCATTCTTCTCTTCACCCAGGGCTTTCTTTCTAGTGTGCCTATCTATTATTAAGTATTTTCCTATCCTCCAGGTACCCCCTTATACAGGCATTCCGCTATCCCGATTGTCTTACTGATTATCTTCCCGAAACAAGAAAAAATTTCTTTCACTACACTAAATAGGAAGTTACATTTGTAGCAGTCCAAGAATTGCCCTATCCCCGAGGTCACTCTCAAGAGTACGACCGGAGGCCCATCTTCTTACTTAACGAGTTTGTGTCGCATAATGTGCCCTTCTTCCGGAGAAAGGAAGATTTTTTTAACAATGGAATCATGACAACGTCTAGTTCCGCTTCTTGCTCTTTTGCAAGAATGTCTTTAGTAGACGGTCCAACCAACGATTTGAATGAAAAATCCCGGGACAGCTATACCGATGTGTCAACGTCAACGGTACTTCTCTGATCTGATCGAGAATCATTCTCCAACCTGCTTTTAGTCAGGAATCTCGTAATTCCTTTCCCAATCCTGTTCCCAGGGCAGCGCTCAGTAGCAACCTCTCTTTGCAACCGGGGTATTGCTTTCCTATGCACCCATTTCTCTTGCTCGATGGGATATTAAGAATAAGCTGCAGCCTCAGATGAGGAGATGGCCAAAGATCTATTATCTGTTCCGTTTCCTTTAGCAAGATCCCTCGTGCGAACCCCCCCTAGCCGTAAACCACCTTTTAATATAATCAACCTAGCTAGCGGGCCCTTCTTTCTAAGCTAATAATAAAGAAATTCTTTGCCGGTTGGAAAAAGCCAAAGAGGAAGAAGAGCCTTACCCGCCTTCCAGCCCAACCCTGTCTTCCTCTTCACGATTCGACCGATGCGAGATCGGGCACTGCAGCCTTTTCATACTTACCTCCTGAGTCTGATGGATGTGCACCTTCCTTGACTTCTACATTGCGAACAGGTGCTTCCAACACAAAACATCCGGAAATAGACTACTCCCATATCCTACGCTAAAATGGAAATATCCTACCCACCTACACGAGCGGGATCCCTCTATCCCTTCCCTACCCTTATTTAATAATACTGAATGCTAACTTATCTCATTTACTAGCTATTCTATCTTGAGCAAGAAGACGGTACATAAATTGATACAAGAAGATAGTCCGAACCACCCAGTTAACAAAAGCGGAAGAATCTTCCTTACATGCGGATATTTGATCCATTATACTACGGGTCTGAGAACCAAAAGGTCAAGGATAGACGAAGAGAAGTGCTTTAAAACCGTTGTAACATGGATGAATCCCTATATGGAGTACAACAAGTGGCTTTATTTCAGTTGAGATTTCACGCTGGTCAAGAAAGCTTTCTTTCAGAACCTTCCGCGATACGCATTTGGTAGTAGCCCAACCGTAGATCCTACTTCGAGAAGTATCTCGCGCTGGGCGAAGAAGTCCGCAATCAAAGTGGACACTTGTTCTTGATGGTTAGGTTACCTTGTTGAGCGCCCGATAATCAATGCACAAACAAGGCGCTGCTTCTTCTGGAATAAATAAAACAGGGGCCCCCGCCCTCCCCCCTAGGAAAACCCGCCCTTTCCCTTATTTACCCCTTTCTTTTCTGGTTTATTTGGATGGCAAGAAAGAATCTTGTCTTCAATAGAACACCAAACTATCGGCCATTTTAGCCGAAGCTTGCAAACTCCTTTGATTGGGCAAGTCAAGTTGTTTGTTCAAGCTTCGGCTAAGGAATAAAAACCTTAATATAACCGACACTGGTATAGGCACGTTTTTGTGGCCTTCTCACCTGGTGGAATCATACCACTACTGTTTCCTATCTGGTTAGGTTTTCCAGATGGGTTAGTAGTTAATTGCTATCACCTTGGTATGGTGCGGTATTTTCTTTTGGAGTCGTGTCGTCCAGATGACAAGTATTTGTTGTCTGTGCGGGATGATTTGGAGCGTAAGCTCACTGAAGAAGGGGACTTCCACTTGAAGAGAGTTCTAAGGAGTTGTAAACCCTCAAGATCCCAATTTCGCAATCATCGTATAGTGATAACATAAAGTTCGAGAGCCTCTGCAACTCCCGTAGCCGGTCGATCATCTTGCTTTCCCTCTGAAAGCCTAAAATAGCTCTCGGAATTAAGCACCTTTCCAATGCCTAATGCCGCTCTAGCTGATGCGATAGTTGCACAGCTCCTTAATGCACTACCCTGACTTGGCACTTGACTTAACTTGCCTTCGAGACAGAGTGATGGTGCCTCCCCCTCCTGAACAGCCAGCCCGCCCCTATGCGGCAGCCCTTACCTGCCTTGAACTACAGGAGCGGTCTTGCATACACACACACATATGAAAATAAGGCCCTTTTTCGATAGTTCTTCTAGGCCTTAGTCAAAGAATTGACTAAATACTAGAGTACTGCTAACAGGGAATGCTACCTTGACTCTGCTACTTCGCCCACCAAGCAAGTTAACCATAACTCCAAGTCTTGTCTTGAAAACAACCTCTCTGTGCCGTTAGTGCAACATTTCTCTAGTGTACTTTTTGGGTAGTGGTAACGGGCTCCAGAGCATACCGGTATTCAGTTTCTCTTATCACCGTAGTCATTTCTGAACCAGTGATTGTTCAACCTGAACAAATAGATAAGACTAGGAAATGCCCCCGGAGGGAACACCCAGATAGACTTGCTATCCCCCTGCTAGGGAACCCGTGCTGGAGCAATGTAACTGGATTAGAAAAAGGATATATTTCCACTTAGCTTAGCTATTGCTTGAAAGAGTCATTTCGATCCTTTCTTCTTTTTAGTAGGTGAAGCTGAGTGAACTCATACCCTTAGGGGGGAATCACTGAACACAGACTTAATCGGTTCTTTTATCCGTTTTAACTACCCTCAGACCGGACCTGTAGCTCTGGCGTTAGAACTTGGGTTTAAGGACGATAGAAGGCCTTAGCTGTTGGTTGAAAGAGTAAGCCTTCTTTTTTTTTTCAGAGTCAAGTAGACTACTTTTTCAGTTAGTAGCTAGAAGCTTAAAAGCTGCTAGGGGCTAGGAGTTAGAGAGGAGGAGGGGGAAGAAGTCACTCGTATGAGTTGTTGTTACGGTTACGGTATGTAGTGCTCAACCGATAGGAACGAGTTACATACTTGGAACGAGAGGTTAGGAGGTACGCAGTAGCTCCACCGATAGAGGGAGGGATGTTTTGGACTCTACCGATAGTCGCTGGTCCTTTAGGGAACGAGCTACATAAAAGGAGCGAGAGAGTGACAGCGGGTGGGAGTGAAAGAGGCTGGAAAGTACTAATCAGGTTCTATGCCGACTGAAAGGAATATTTCTTACTTACAAGCTAAATACTTTTAGTGAGAAGGAGATAGGTACGTAGTCTTGCGCACTAGGAGTTTGAAGATGCCCAGAGTACAGCGCAACTTAGACCTTAATGGACGAGAGGCTCTTTCTTATTCTCGAATCCCCTGCTCTTAGAAACTCGTACAAAGAAGAAAAGAAGTACCATGCCACGGCACTTGCCTTCCCTTACTCTTACTAGCTCTTACTAGTACTAATGTGCAATCATTCCCTCCCTCACATGCATTTGCAACAGATTCTAACTAAGACCGGTAATCTCCGGCCATTCTCGGCATCTTCACTAGTTGCCCCTCTTCTATCATGTTGCATAGAATAAAGAGGAGCTCCTCTTTATTCGTGGAGCCTCCATGAATAGCTTGGGCCAGCTCTTTCCACGTGTAGCCATGTGCAAGTGGCTGGCCCAAACTTCCCATAGTCAAAAATAAGACCTTCTCGATGTCTTCTTGGAGAGAAGAGACATCGAGTAAGGCAAGAGCTTCCCCCCTGGGTAACCCCTCCATAGATATACTATGGAGACAAGTTCCAGCCAAAAGAAATAAAAAGGCCCCCCACAAATAGCAAAAATGGATATAAAACAAAATCTCTATGATAGAGAATTCCATCATTTTTTTAAAGATCGAGTCAAGGGAGAATTCCACTTATAGTTTTTGGCTCGCAATAAAGCTGATCGAGCAACTAGTAGTCCTATCTATCCACCTCTCCAGACACAATATCTTGAGTACCTATGATGGTGACCACATCCGCTAGCATGTGATGTTTGGACATAAAATCGAGTCCTTGTAAATGGGCAAAGCCAGGTGCTCTTATTTTACAACGGTAAGGACGATTGCTTCCATTACTGACCAGAAAGACACCAAATTCTCCTTTAGGTGCTTCAACTGCGGTATAGGTAGAAGAAGCTGGTACGGAAAAACCTTCTGTATAAAGTTCGAAATGGTGAATTAAGGATTCCATGGATAGTTTCATTCGACATCGTGATGGAGGACATAGTTTACGATCATCGGCTTTGATCATGCCACTAGGCATTTTATTAAGACATTGCACAATGATCCGAACACTTTGTCGCATCTCTTCAATACGAATACAGTAACGATCATAGCAATCTCCTCTGGTACCTACTGGTACGTCAAAATCCAACTGGTCATAAACATCGTAAGGTGCTGCTCTTCGCAAATCCCAGCATACCCCTGAACCTCTTAACATTACACCACTGAATCCCCAATCCTTTGCTTGCTGTGCAGTGACAGTACCAATATCCACTAATCGTTGTTTCCAGATACGGTTGCCGGTTAACATCTCTTCTAATTCGTCGATACGAGAAGCAAATTGTTGTGTAAAAGAATCAATATCTCGACATAAGCCAAGAGGCAGATCTTGTGCCACTCCACCTGGTCGTATGAAACTGGCATGCATCCTGGCTCCTGAGACTCTTTCATAGAATTCCAACAATTTCTCCCGCTCCTCAAAAGCCCACAGAAACGGAGTTAATGCTCCCACATCCATAGCATGAGTAGTTAAAGCAAGTGAATGATTTGAAATTCGAGTTATTTCACGGAATAACACTCGTATATATTGAGCTCGTAATGGTACCTCGCAATTCAAAAGTCTCTCTACGGCTGAAGAATGAGCGTGTTCTTGGGCCATCATAGAAACATAGATAGGGTCGACGACGGAACGAACAACGAAACTTTACGACAGCTTTTTCGTACACGTTCACTTGCATCACATACACAAGTGCTCTCTGAACCGTGCAATAAGGTTACCCATAACACGGCTCTCCCACTTGAGTTACCTTAGCCCCAGGCCATGCTATTCAATGATATTGGAAAAATGGCAGCGTAACGTATTGAAAGGTATGGAAAGCGTTTCCATAGGAGCCCAACTTCCCTCTTTGCTTTGCGACCTCATCA